GACGGTAGAAATTTAGAAACAATTTTTCCACAGGATCTATTGCAGGAAAAGGAGACTCTGAAACTTCGAGTTGTCAATTATATTCTTTGTGGAACTGGTAAAAAAAGTCGGGGAATTTCTGACACAAGTATTCAATTAGTTCGTACTTGTTTAGTGTTGAATTGGGACCAAGACAAAAAAAGTTCTTCGGTTAAAGAGGCTCACGCTTCTTTTGTTGAAGTAAGTACAAATGGTATGATACGTGATTTCTTAAGAATCCATTTAGCAAAATCCCATATTTCATATATCAACAGAAAAAGGAATGATACATTAGGTTCGGGATTAATCTCTGATAATGGGTCCGATCGCACCACTATTAATATTAATCCATTTTATTCCATTTATTCCAAGGCAAGAATTCAACAATCACTTAAACAAAATCAAGGAACTATTAGTACGTTGTTGAATAGAACTAAGGAATGTCGATCTTTGATAATTTTGTCATCATCTAGTTGTTTTCGAATGGATCCATTCAACGATGTAAAATATCACAATATAATAAAAGAATCGATTAAAAGAGATCCTATAATTCCAATCAGGAATTCGTTGGGACCCTTAGGAACAGCCCTTCAAATTGATAATTTTTTTTCATTTTCCTATTTAATAACTCATAATCCGATCTCGGTAATTAAATATTTGAAACTTGACAATTTAAAACAGATTTTTCAAGTAATTCAATATTATTTAATTTTAATGGACGAAAACGGGAAAATTGTTAATCCCAATCTATGTAGTAACAACGTTTTGAATCCATTCAATTTCAATTGGTATTTTCTCCATCATAATTATTGTGAAGAAATATTCACAATAATTAGCCTGGGACAGTTTATTTGTGAAAATGTATGTATGGCCAAAAATGGACCCTACCTAAAGTCGGGTCAAGTTATAATTGTTCACGTAGATTCTCTAGTAATAAGATCAGCTAAGCCTTATCTGGCCACTCCGGGAGCGACTGTTCATGGTCATTATGGAGAAATCCTTTACGAAGGAGATACATTCGTTACATTTATATATGAAAAATCAAGATCTGGTGATATAACGCAGGGTCTTCCAAAAGTGGAACAAGTGTTAGAAGTGCGTTCAATTGATTCAATATCGATAAACTTAGAAAAGAGAGTTGAGGGTTGGAACGAGTGTATAACAAGAATTCTTGGAATTCCTTGGGGATTCTTGATTGGTGCTGAGCTAACTATAGTACAAAGTCGTATCTCTTTAGTTAATAAGATCCAAAAGGTTTATCGATCCCAGGGGGTGCAGATCCATAATAGACATATAGAAATTATTGTACGTCAAATAACATCAAAAGTGTTGGTTTCAGAAGATGGAATGTCTAATGTTTTTTTGCCTAGAGAACTCATTGGATTGTTTCGAGCGGAACGAACGGGGCGCGCTTTGGAAGAAGCGATCTGTTACCGAGTCATATTATTAGGAATAACGAGAGCTTCCCTGAATACTCAAAGTTTCATATCGGAGGCGAGTTTTCAAGAAACTGCTCGTGTTTTAGCAAAAGCGGCTCTCCGCGGTCGTATTGATTGGTTGAAAGGCCTGAAAGAAAACGTTGTGCTAGGTGGTATGATACCCGTTGGGACCGGATTCAAAGGATTCATGTACTGCTCAAGGCAACATAAGAACATTCATTTGAAAACCAAAAAGAAGAGTTTATTCAAGGAGGAAATGAGAGATATTTTGTTCCACCAAAAAGAATTATTTGATTCTTGCAGTTCGAAAAATTTTTATGATACATCAAAACAATCATTTATAGGATTTAATGCTTCCTAAAATTCCTAAAAGCGGATTTATTCTTTTAACTATCTAACTATCGGTGGCCCTGTTATTTTTTTTTTTACATGTGATTTGTTATATAGTTAATAGTAATAAATATAGTTAATAGTAATAAAGAATAATCAAAATAATAAAGAAATAAAGATAATTAATAAGGAATAGAAAGAAATTAATCGCTTGGATTTTGTATCAACGTCCAATTTCCGGGAAAAGAGAAGGTTCCATCGGAACAATTATTTATTTCAGGGTACCTTGTCTCTCTTTTTCTCTTTATTTCATTGAAAAAAGAGAAAAAGAGAGAGGAAATATGTGGAGAAATGATAAGACGATATTGGAACATTAATTTGGAAGAAATGCTGGAAGCAGGAGTTCATTTTGGTCATGGTACTCGAAAATGGAATCCGAGAATGGGACCTTATATTTCTGCAAAGCGTAAAGGTATTCATATTACAAATCTTACTAGAACTGCTCGTTTTTTATCAGAAGCTTGTGATTTAGTTTTTGATGCAGCAAGTAGGACAAAGCAATTCTTAATTGTTGGTACCAAAAAAAAAGCAGCTGATTTAGTAATGCGGGCTGCAATAAGATCTCGGTGTCATTACGTTAATAAAAAATGGCTCGGCGGCATTTTAACGAATTGGTCCACTACAGAAACGCGACTTCAAAAGTTCAGGGACTTACGAATGGAACAAAAGACAGGGAGACTCAACTGCCTTACGAAGGGGGATGCGGCTCGATTGAAGAGACAGTTATCTCACTTGGAAACATATCTGGGTGGGATTAAATATATGACCGGGTTACCCGATATTGTAATAATCGTTAATCAGCAAGAAGAATATACGGCTCTTAGAGAATGTATCACTTTGGGAATTCCAACGATTTGTTTAATTGATACAAACTGTGACCCCGATCTCGCAGATATTTCGATTCCAGCGAATGATGACGCTATAGCTTCAATCCGATTCATTCTTAACAAATTAGTAGTTGCAATTTGTGAGGGTCGTTCTAGCTATATATGAAATCTCTGATTAATAATAAGATAAATCAATTTTTTTTTGAACTCCATAGATTTATGGAATCGGTTACTATTCCTGAATCGTACAAAAGAGAAAAGAGATAAAAAAATAACCGGAGATAGTATGTCATTAATTGGTATCCAAGTCATTAATTGGTATCCAAAATATACAATTCAAACAGTGAATTCGAAAAAAAGATGGTTGAATCAAGATAATTCCTTTTCAAGTTCAAGTTTTCTTTCTTTTAGGGGGTAATATGAATGTTCTATCATGTTCCATCAACACGCTAAAAGGTTTATATGATATATCCGGTGTGGAAGTAGGCCAGCATTTCTATTGGAAAATAGGGGGTTTCCAAGTCCACGCCCAAGTCCTTATTACTTCTTGGGTTGTAATCGCTATCTTATTAGGTTCATCTATTGTAGCTGTTCGGAATCCACAAACCATTCCGACTGCCGGTCAGAATTTCTTCGAATATGTCCTTGAATTCATTCGAGACGTAAGCAAAACTCAGATTGGAGAAGAATATGGTCCATGGGTTCCCTTTATTGGAACTATGTTTCTTTTTATTTTTGTTTCTAATTGGTCAGGTGCACTTTTACCTTGGAAAATTATACAATTACCGCAGGGGGAGTTAGCCGCACCTACGAATGATATAAATACTACTGTTGCTTTAGCTTTACTTACGTCAGTAGCATATTTTTATGCGGGTCTTAGCAAAAAAGGATTAGGTTATTTTGGTAAATACATTCAACCAACTCCAATCCTTTTACCCATTAATATTTTAGAAGATTTCACAAAACCTTTATCACTTAGCTTTCGACTTTTTGGAAATATATTAGCAGACGAATTAGTAGTTGTTGTTCTTGTTTCTTTAGTACCTTCATTGGTTCCTATACCTGTCATGTTCCTTGGATTATTTACAAGCGGGATTCAAGCTCTTATTTTTGCAACTTTAGCTGCGGCTTATATAGGCGAATCCATGGAAGGGCATCATTGACTAATTTTCAAAATAGTTTTTTTTTTTAGCTTAGTGCAATGCAAGGCAATCCCTGCCTTGCTCAAGAGAATCTACTTAGTAAACATACAGTAAACATAAATATACACAAATAGACAAAAAAATCTATACAATCTAGAGGAATAGTAAAACAGCTTACGATATTGGCGAATTGTAAAAAAAAAAAAGGGAAAGAGATCTAAAAAATCTTTTTCCTAAAATTCGTTTGTTTGGTCCTTTGATACCTACTTCCAATGAATATTTTCTTTATGAATATTTTCTTTATATTGATGAATATTTTCTTTATATTGTCATTGTTGATTGTTTCGTTCAGTCAATTCCAATCTTAGGAACCATAATTTACTTAGGAATTCTTTATTATTATTTTTTTTTTCATTTTTTAGAATGTGTGATTAAAAAAAGATTTTTTAGAGTTTATAGAGTAATGCCCAGTTAATTTCAGTCGTTTTTTTTATTCAATTCGACGATTGACCAAAACAAAAGAACAAAACAAAAGAAAATATTAATAAATAATAAATTACATGAACTTAGATCAACTAAAAACTTCTATTTCTATGCAATGATTCAGACTAATGAATTTGTCCATTTAGATTGATTGTATCCGTGTGGGAAAACGAGAAATAAAAGGAAACGAAGAGTTTACAAAAAATGAGATTCAGAAAAAGGGGGTTATTCAGGAGAGTGGGATCAAACTAGGTGTATGTAATATATATATAATGGATATAAATATAATGGATATAAGCAAACTTTCCTTTATAGATGTTTCGAAAAATGAAAAATAAAGTAATTTGAATTTTTGAATCGGATTGAATCTAAGATACGAACAGTTGGTTTACGTTATGGCAGAAAGACATGTATATGTAATATTAGGTATTAACTAGTTATATATCAGCTAAAAGATATAAATCAGCTAAAAGTATAGAATTTAATCTGCCCTACTACTAATGGTAATGGGAATTTAGATAGGGATTCCAATAAAAAAGAAAAAAGAGTCTTTTTTTTTTTCTCGTTTGTAACTGTGAATTGAATATTGAATAAAAAAATTCAATCAAGCAAAAAAAAAAGAAGAGTTCTAATTCAAAGAATGCTTCGAAATAAAGAAATGGAAAAACAAAAAATTGTATGAATTGACAAAAACTTTGTAG